TCGTACACTTGAACTTGAAAGATAACCTAATAAGGCGAAAGAATGCTTGTATAATGATAATGGGTTTATATGGATCTTTTTGGGTTGAAAGCACACATCAAAATGACATTGACATAAATTGACAAGGTAATATTCCCATTTTTTCATCAGAAGAGGCGTATCCTTTGAGACAAAAATGAATTTTCCTTGATATCTAAGATAATGTATGAAAGGATACTTGAGCAAGCATAGGCTGTCCCGAAAATACTTAGTAAAGACTTCTACAAAATGTTCTATTTTTCCATAGAAATATATTCGCTCAAGAAAGACCTGAGAAAATGTTAATCGGAAATGAAAAGATTGATTACAAAGAAAAAAGAAAACGGACTCGTATTCATATACATGAGAATTATATAAGAATAATAAAAATCTTGGATTCTTTTTTGCAAAAACGGAAATAGATTTCTTTGGAATAATAAGACTGTTCCAATTCCAATACTCGTGAAGAAAGAGTCGTAATAAATGCAAAGAGGAGGGATCTTTCACCCAATAGCGAAGGATTTGAACCAATTTTTCTAAATGGATGGGGTACGGTATTAGTCCATCTGACACATAATTTAAATGTGGGAATTTGCCCTCTAAAAAAGGAAATATTGAATGAATTGATCGTAAATTATGAGATTTTACTATTTCTGACCTTTCTAAAGAGGATACTAATCGTAAGGAAAATGGAATTTCCACAATAACTGCAAACCCCTCCGATATCATTTGAAAATACAAATTTTTGTTATACCTAAAAAATGGATTTTGGTTAGAATCATTAGCAGAAATAATCAAATGATTCTGTTGATATATTTGAGTAATTAAACGTTTTACGATTAGTAAACTATATTTATTGTCATAACCTACATTTTCTAACAAAATAGATCTATTTAAGTCACGATCATGAGCAAATGTATAAATATACTCCCGAAAGATAAGTGGGTATAGGAATTCATTTTTTCGAGATCTATCTATTTCAAAATTTCGTTGAGATTTCTCTATTTTCATTTTAAATTCGATTTGATTGAAGCAAAGATAGGGGGTTGGGGGGGGTTATTAAATGATACATAGTGCGATACCATAAAAACAAAATAGTATAATATAAAAAGAATAGATACCTCGGAAATAATTAAACTCATCAACGGACCCCCTATCCTCTCTTTTTTCCATCTAATTGGTTTATGTTCATTTCTAATAGGTTTATGTTCATTATAGGGTAGGTAATAGGTGACTAGAAATCCTTTACTTTTTCAAGTCAATCACTCTTTTTTTATTTTGGAAAAAAAAAATTTCTTTATCAATATACTCTTTCTTCTACACATTCAACTCCCCTTCATAGTGGAGAATAGCGAATAGTTAGGACTCATTAAAAAAATCGAAAATCCACTCAACTCAAGAAAAAGCCTTTCCCGCACTAGGCACTAATCTATTTTTAACGTCTAATTAGATCGGAAAATCATTCAAATTAAGAACGGGAGCTCGTTGCTTTTTTATTTCCCTATAATTGGAACCGCAGAGCTCTATCCATTTATTAACTCGACCCAACCCCAACTTTGAATTTGAATTCATTTTTTTTTTTTTATGTTCCGCACCAAGAATTCAAACAAGGTTTGTTTGAAACCGATCCGGTAAGAATGAAATATTCTCAGAATTCTCCATTGATACGACATGCTGTTTTTTCCATTCATTCCTTTCACAGGATCAGTCGTGGTCTTACAAATAATACCGATGGTATGGACGAATCCCTTTCTTCGTACAAATGTGTAAAAGCTGTTAGCCGCACTTAAAAGCCGAGTACTCTACCATTGAGTTAGCAACCCAAATAACAAATAAAAAAAAAAAAAGAATTAGATTATGTAGATAGAATCGGAATCCAAAATCAACATAGAATAAATAAAGAGATTGAGTCGTACGACACAATCAAAACATTAAACTAACAAGAAATGAACACGAAATGAAATAGAAAAATTTCTAATCGATTCTGAACATAAAAAAAAAAAAAAGAACAGATCAGATAAGAATAGAAAAAATTATCAAATAAAAAATATACCAAATAAAAAAATAGATAAAGTTAAATAAAGTCAAAATTTCTAGATTATCTCTTGTCTATTATGCTATCTGTTCTTATATTTAAAATATTTTAAAATGAATATATTTTCAATTGAAAATAATTTTAAAAATGTAAATATTCATTTTTATACATTTTTCTAATATAACAATACATTTACATTTTTTTTCCAATCAAAAAAAGACTTTTGTATCACAGCAAATCCAATAAACCTATCATTTCATTTGAATGAAGAAAAAAAAAACTGCTGGAATAGATATAAATAAATCTACAGATAAGATCTAATTACCCAGATCGGATTATATTTATTTGATACACTCTTGTCAATATGAATGTAAATGTGTTAATAAAAAATACACAATGAAGAAAACAAAAGAATTAATTCAAATTAACCCCTTAACCCCATATTTTATTGATATTTTATTGATATATTATCATAAAAATATTTTTTGATTTCCAATACGAATATTAGCAAACCAATAAGATAAGACGAGGAAATAAGTAGTTCTCTTTGAATTGAATCTTCAAGTGACTCGATAGGACCGAGTCGTCAATGCCACACTTCTTCAAGTACCAAGGACTCATAAAAAATCATTAAATTAAAAAGATTTAATTAAGAAACAGCCTATCTCGCTATCATTATTTGAATAACGTTTTACAGCAAGGACTCCGTTTTATCATCATAAAAGAGATAAATCCCATAGTCAGATTCAGATTAAACCGTCAATGATTTAAAATAAAACAAATGAATAGGTCGAAAAAGAAATTGGATTTCTTTTTTTTTTTTTACCCTAAACCGGCCCGAGGATCTAAATTTAATTACATCTGCGTATTATTTGAACACGATAATATTTGTGAAAAAAGATAGGATTTCGAGAAAAGTCATTAAAAATAAGAAACAAGAATTGCATTTATTATATTCTTAACTTTAACTATAAATAGAAGGTAGAAGGTTGTTCAAAAAAACAATCTTTTTTTTGATATATAGAATTTTGATATAGAGAATAAATATGCTCTGGGACGGAAGGATTCGAACCTCCGAATGGCGGGACCAAAACCCGTTGCCTTACCGCTTGGCCACGCCCCATTTATATTTTGATTCAACACTAATAAAACTAATATTGGTATTGATTCTTTGTCAATTCCCGTCCCCAAAAATATCTATGAACTGGATTAGCTTGTTGTTCGTATTTTGATATATGTAGATATAGAATTAAACTGAATTTATTGATCATAATATAGAATTCCATTAATATATTGTATGAAAATATGATTTCTTTTATTCTTTTTTTAACTGATAATTGAAGGATTTTTGATTGGCTGAGTTTAAAGTTTTTTGTCTACCTTAACTCTATTTCCTATCAATTTATATCCATTTTTCTATGAATGGCATATTAATAATTCAGTCAAAATACAATTATCTTCAAGAACAAAATGTTTGTTATGCTTAATATTTTAAATTTAATTTGTATCTGTCTTAATTTTGCCCTTTATTCGAGCAGTTTTTTCTTCACAAAATTGCCTGAAGCCTACGCTTTTTTGAATCCAATCGTAGATGTTATGCCAGTAATCCCTGTGTTCTTTTTTCTATTAGCCTTTGTTTGGCAAGCTGCTGTAAGTTTTCGATGAGATTTTTAATACTGTCCTAGAATAATTCATTATTTATTCAAGAGAAAAAATTAGAATAATTGATAAGATCAGAAAGATCAAATAAGTCTTTTATAGTATAGGCCCTCAATTCAAACATTGAAGTTATTGTATAAACGTGAAAAATCTAGATTACCTACCCCATCTCCTCATTCTGAATTTTTTTCCATTCTATTAAAAGAAACCTATTCGATTAGAGCCCCTCGAAATATCTAATTTTAGGTATGAAAGAAAATTTTTGGCAACGAAAGACTCGACTCTTATTACAAATGAATTTAGAAGAATTCTTTTCTATTTCGAGAAATTTCTAGAAACCACTTCATTTCTTGGTGTCAAAATATGATATGTGGTATAAAAATAGAGAATCTATTTTCTTTTTTCCAAACAAAAAAAGATCTTGGAGATTGTCTAATGCTTACTCTCAAACTCTTTGTTTACACAGTAGTAATATTCTTTGCTTCTCTTTTCATCTTTGGATTTTTATCTAATGATCCAGGGCGTAATCCTGGACGTGAAGAATAAAAAAAAGAAGGCTTTTTCCTTGCTTGATTTTTATTTTTATTAAATGTTCTTAGAATTTTACCTATTCTACGAACATTATCTTTAACTATTAGAAAATAAATAAAGAAAAAGGCTTGAAAAAAAAAAAAAAAAAAAAAATACCAAGTCATCAACGGAACCGGAAAGAGAGGGATTCGAACCCTCGGTACGAATAACTCGCACAACGGATTAGCAATCCGGCGCTTTAGTCCACTCAGCCATCTCTCCCAATTGAAAAAAGATAATTCCTATCTTACATTACACAACAATACACAACAAGTAGGGCTTGAAAAAAAAAGTCCTTCTTCTATCTTTCTTTTTTTTTTTTTCTATCTTTTCTATTACTATATTATTATTATTATTATATTACTCTTAATATATTAGTATTCTAATTAGTATTCTATTAATTGACTATTTAATTACTATTAAATTACTATTATATTAAGATATATTAAGAATATATTATTCTATTAATTATTAATATTCTAAAATATTCTAATTTGAATATTAGAATTCTATTTTTTTTTTTTAATCTTTTCTTTTTTTTTTCATTTCGTCCGAAAAGTCTTTTTTGATTTCCGCGTCCCGGCCCGTGTCACGGGCCGTTTTTTGTTGCAACAAATTAGATAAGATAAAAAAAAGTTATTCTGTTTGATTCAAAAATACTTGTTATTGAAACAACAGGACTATTTCCATTCTTCTATCTAATATAGAATCAACGCAA